TCACAACAGATAAGACTATAAGGAAGAGTATTTTTTTTTTTGTAACTCCAATACCTCTTGCATGCATATAGTATTATATAGTATATGATATAGTATAAAATGATAGATATACTATAAAAAAGAATTATGTATGCACGATGAAAATTGATTTCATTACTGCTCAGAGGAGAAGTAATAGGTAGGGATGACAGGATTTGAACCCGTGACATTTTGTACCCAAAACAAACGCGCTACCAGGCTGCGCTACATCCCTTTCAATTGGTCTACAGTGTCATTGTAGAGAATCCTTGTCTTGTTTTCCAAATCCTTATTTTTTATATCCCTTGATATACATTTTATATCCCTTGATATACATACAAGTTATCTTGCCATTTTTTTTTTGTCTCATATAAGATATAATAATATATATATATCTAATATATATTCTAATAGTAATCTATATTATTAGATATATATTATCTAATAATATCTTAATATTATATATTATTAAATATATGAATATGAAACCCATTGTAAAAAAAACTAAAAAATGAAGATTTTTTTAGAATGCTCAGATAAAAAGGGATATATTTTACGGTTTTAAGAAAGGGAAAATCTTATCTACCGAACGAATCTGTGTACATTTCAATTGGAATTAGGAATTCCGTGTACAAATCCAAGGGGTCCTTAACTACTTATACAGCGATCATATATGTATTAACATTATACATTACAAAAAAAAATAAAGAAGGAGGATTTTCCATGCGAGACCTAAAAACATATCTTTCCGTGGCACCGGTACTAAGTACTCTATGGTTCGGGGCTTTAGCAGGTCTATTGATAGAGATCAATCGATTATTCCCGGATGCATTGACATTCCCTTTTTTTTCATTCTAGTTATTAACATGGGAGGGGGTGAAGAAGATTAGAGAGAGAATCAAAAGATCTGTGACTAATACCTCCCCCTCTTTTCTTTATTTTACTTATTTTTTTTATTTGACTTAATTGTAAGTAATTCTATTTTATCTAAAAGAAAAGAGGAAAGGTAAATAAAAAAGTGGATTCAACCTTGTCGAAATTCGGGTTTTTAATTCATTTGATAAATCATCTAGTGAAAATGGAAATAAAAACGTGTCTAAGACAAGAATATCATACAAGATAGTAAAATGAAATACTATACTTACACTTACTTCGACTTAGAATAGAATTTTATTCTAAATAAAACTGAATAGAATTCGAAATAATTATTTTAATTAATTTAATTAATTAAATTCAAACTTTATAAGTAATAAAAATAATAAGTAATTGTAATTAAAGTAAAGTTAAGTAAAGTAATAATAATATAGTAATATTAAAGTATTTTAAGTATAAGTAATAGTAAATAAATATTGCCAATTAATTATTATATTGGGTTGTGATTGCAACGAAATAATCTTTCAAAATTTCGAGTTAGCAACTTCTATTTATTTTTTGATTTTTTTCCTTCCCTTTTTCCTTTAAATTGGAAAATCGAAGAGTTGGTTGAATCAAAAACTCATCAAAAACTTAAAGAAAGGGGGTTCATGGCCAAGGGTAAAGAAGTCCGCGTAACGGTTATTTTAGAATGTACTAATTGTGTTCGAAAGGGTGTTAATAAAGAATCAAAAGGTATTTCCAGATATATTACTCAAAAGAATCGACACAATACTCCTAGTCGATTAGAATTGAAAAAATTCTGTCCCTATTGTTACAAACATACAATTCACGGGGAGATAAAGAAATAGATCGAATCAAGATGTGTCACTTTACAGGGAAGGGGACTCCATAATACTATAATATTATTATATAGAAATACCATGTTTAGAAATACTATATTAGATATAGAACAAAATTTCTATAATATAGCTAAAATCTATAAATCTATAATAGAACTTAGAAATAGAACTTCAATTAAAATATTAATAAATAAATATTAATAAATATAAGTATTTAAAAATTAATATAAAAATAAAAAAGAAAAAATAAAAAATAAGAAAAAAAAAAAAAACTTAAATAAAAATATTAAAAAATAAATATAAAAAAATATAAGTATTTAAAAATTAATATAAAAATAAAAAAGAAAAAATAAAATAGAAAAAAAAACCAAAAAAAATCCCCCTTTTTAATCCTAAATCATTTTTGATGAGATTGAAATAGGGTTTTCGGGATAAGGAATAAACAAACCATGGATAAATCCAAGCGATTCTTTCTTAAATCCAAGCGATCTTTTCGTAGGCGTTTGCCCCCGATCCAATCGGGGGATCGAATTAATTATAGAAACATGAGTTTAATTAGTCGATTTATTAGTGAACAAGGAAAAATATTATCTAGACGGGTAAATAGGTTGACCTTAAAACAACAAAGATTAATTACTATTGCTATAAAACAAGCTCGTATTTTATCTTTGTTACCTTTTCTTAATAATAATGAGAAACAATTTGAAAGAGGCGAGTCGACCGTTAGAACTATTGGTCTTAGAACCAGAAATAAATAAAAAATAAGTTTACTCTTCAATTGAATCCAAATTTCAATTTGAACTCAAACACAGATTAATGTTTTGTTCGAAAAATTCGAGGATCCAGATTTTGATTGTCGTATTGTAAGAAAAAAAAGAGGAATGGGGAAGAAGAAATTTTGTTTTATTGACTATTCGGCGCGGCGTGTTCACTCATTTTATTTTGAGCGGCTTTATCATATTTTTTCATATTTATTTCTACTCTACCTTCCCGAATTCATTCTCCGGCGAAACTCCATTTAAAATATTGTGTCGGATTCATTCCTTTTACTTATTTTATGATTTCATTGGAAATCATATAAAGACAATTCCTATTAAATATAGCTATTTGTGCAAGTATTTTACGATTCAGAAGCAACTGTCTCTTGTACAGATTGTGTATAAATCCGCTATAACTATAGGATACCCCACTCTCTCGAATTACTGCATTTATTCGAGTGATCCACAAACGACGAAAATCTCTCTTTTGCCTATCTCTATCTCGATGAGACGAAACCAAAGCTCTTATTCTCTGTTGAATAATAGTTCGAGTAAGTCTTGAATGAGCCCCCCTAAAGCTTGATGCAAATAAACGAATTTTTGCTCTACGTCTCCGAGCTATATATCCTTGTCTAATTCTGGTCATTGAATAAATGAATTTTAATGAATAACTAATAGATTTCTTTCAGTTATTCTTTTCCTATTTCCTAGTTTATTAATAACAAAACGGATTCTTCCAATGTATAAAATAAAAATTTCAATGGCTTTTGCTACTATAACCTTCCCGACCACAATTTGTCTTTTTTATAGGTATTGCGCCTCAAATTGTATTGATACCGGGTATCAAAAAACATAAAAGGGTAATAAATAGAAATGAATAAATAAAGAGTGGGTTCCATCGTTTCTATGGTTACGTCTTAATTAAACGGTGAGGTCCTCTCTATACACCGGAGCCCTTTACTTCATTTTATCAATGCGGGAACTTGTACAGTTCAAATTCTTTGGCTCTACCCATGAATTATCTAGTCATAGGTCTTTCACAATAAGATCTACCTATACAGTAACGATATTTCATTATGAAGATTAGCTGGGTAGCTGACCCTCTTAGTCCGTTTTTGAAAGAGTAGAGACATCGGATTTCGGCTTTGAAAATAGGATTTCCCTCGCTTAATGGATAACCATTTGTTACCAATGAGGAATTTTTTTCATCTTCAATTCCGAAAGGAAATGATTGGATTTGCACCAATGAAAACCATAAATTTCAACATAATAAAATAGAAGGATATAATAGATCTTTTTTTTTAGATAGTGAATGGCCTTTTTCCTTCCATTTTATCCTCTTCACTGGTACTGATCAGAAAAGGGGTTTCCTTTAGTTTGTCCCAGCGAGGATCTGAACGAGTCGCACATACACCCTAGTACATGTTCCTCGGCGCTGAGGACATCCCCGAAGAGCAGGGGATTTCGTGACATTTCTGATTGGCTGTCTTGTGTTTCTAATAAGTTGTTTAATAGTTGGCATGTTGAATCGTATACATAATGAATGAGCTGGTTTAGATCGATCCTAACCGGTTGCTTATGAATTATTTCTCTATTTCTTCTATTTCTATTTAATAGATGAATAGAATATTATTTAACCCAGCCAGTAAGTAATAAGTAAAAAGTGAAGTAAAAAATCTCAAGTTGCGGATTTGCGTAGGATTACTACTATTTTTTTTTAGTCTATTTTTAGTCAACCGCTACAAGATCAACAATTCCATAAGCTTGGGCTTCTGTTGCTGACATAAAAACATCCCTTTCCATATCTTCGGATACAGCCCATAAAGGTTTGCCTGTTCTTTGTACATAAACCCTTGTGATGCTTTCACGCAGTTTCAATAGTTCTTCTGCTTCCAGGATAAATTCTCCCGTTTGTGCCTCATAAAAAGAACTCGCGGGTTGATGTATCATTACCCTGATGATATATATAACAAACAAAAGGTTAATCTATCTCGTATGATGAGGCGAGAATAAGAGATAAAGAATTAAAAAAAAAAGATAGAATTGAGCAACCGTACAGGCATAGGCATCTTTTGCACATTGCATACGGCTCCACAATGGAATTCGCTTCGATCTTCAAAGAAAGAGAAATATATATAGATAAGATTCATTTTCTCAGATCCGGATCGACAAATGATCCAATTACCATCCTTCCTTTCAGTATAGTTAAAAAATACTATGATGGCTCCGTTGCTTTTTTTATATATTTTATCTCGTTTGTGATTCAGCAATCCAAAAGTTTTTTCCTAATCTTTCTTTCATAAGAATACCATAAATATTGTTAAAAGTCTTCGAGGTGAAAACCAAAAAGTTTGTGACGCTGAAAAAAGGGCCCCGAATAAAATCAGGAATACCCTTTATTTTATACTAATTTCATACTCCTCTTTCGATATATAATCTATGTTAAAAAAAAAATGCATATCGAATTCGAAGTGCCATGCTATTATTACTTAATATTCATATTCATATT